GAAAAAGAAAAGATCCAAATTACTAATATATATTACTAAATATATATTAGTAATTTTAGTAATGACCCTATTTATATTATATTATAATATTTTTATTGAAAATATAAATGATTGAAAATAGGATTTCATTTAATTTAAAGAGAGTTTCATTTTTAATTTAGAAATGAAGTTCCATGTTATTTTGACATTCCTTTATTCAAGATACTTTATTCAAGAGTTGCTCGAGAAATCGGTTGAGTCAGAATCGTAGGATGAATAGATGTCAAAGAGGATCAATTTTTTTTGATTTCTGTCACTATTGTTTGTGCTGTCTATAATGAAATGAATAATGAATGATAAATGAAATCAAAAGCTTTCAATTCAATTGGGACTCATTTTGTCAATTGGTCTTTTTATTATCTTATATTTTTCAAGATAAGAAACTTAGGTAAGTGTTTCATAAATAAACATATGTATAAATAGAACGTATCCCATTTAGTTCCTTCATGCCTACTATAACTAGTTATTTCGGTTTTCTACTGGCGGCTTTAACTATAACCTCAGCTCTATTTATTGGTCTGAGCAAGATACGTCTTATTTGAAATTGATTGAATGAACAATTCAATTCATAAAAATGTTTTTGTGAGATATCCAGGTAGTCCATAGTTCCTTCCCATGTGAATTGTAATTCTTGATTATTGAGATTCGTGGGCGATTTGGATTACTATTTAGAGATAGATATTACCCCCCCTTTTTTTTTACCTACCTTTTCAAAAAAAATCAAAAAATGATTGAAGTTTTACTATTTGGAATCGTGTTAGGCCTAATTCCTATTACTTTGGCTGGATTATTCGTAACTGCGTATTTGCAATACAGACGCGGCGATCAGTTGGACCTTTGATTAAGTAAGAGCTCATCTCTTTTTAAATAACATCTCTTTTTTTTATTGACCTCCTGCGGATTAAAGAAAGGAGGAGGTCAAATTAGGGTTGCTGCTCTAGTTAGTAAAGTTATTTACTTGTAATTCGACCCAAGAAGAACAGAAGCACGCTCTGTAGGATTTGAACCTACGACATCGGGTTTTGGAGACCCGCGTTCTACCGAACTGAACTAAGAGCGCTTTCTTTCTTATCCCAATATAAAGGGCTGTATGTAAATAAAAGAATTTTATTTGTAACCCCCACTTTGGATACATATAGTATGATAAAGCATTATGTTATGTATGTCTAATTTTTATTGATCTCAATGGATCCTTCATTACTGCACATGGGAGAAGTAATAGATAGGGATGACAGGATTTGAACCCGTGACATTTTGTACCCAAAACAAACGCGCTACCAAGCTGCGCTACATCCCTTTCAATTGGCCTATAGTGTCATTGTAGAGAATCCCCATCTTGTTTTCCACATCGTGATTTCTCCCATTGATATACAATTGCTCTTGTCATTTCTTTTTCGTCTTATATAACAATATAACATATAATAAAAGAAAAAAGAATCAAATCGATCAAATAGATATAATATAATTAACAATATAATAAAAAATATAAATATAAAAATCGGTAATGTTCAGAAAATAAAGTGAGTGGACACTTTTTTCTGTTGTAAAGAAAGTAAAATATCATCAACAACGACATGTGTATCTGATCATATATGTATTACAATAAAAAAGGAGGATTTTCAATGCGAGATTTTAAAACATATCTCTCCGTGGCACCTGTGTTAAGCACTCTATGGTTCGGGTCTTTAGCAGGCCTATTGATAGAGATTAATCGTTTATTCCCAGATGCGTTAACATTCCCCTTTTTTTCATTCTAGTTGGGGATGAAGAAGATTATAGATAGAATAAATTATCTGTGACTAACCCTTTTTGTTTTGTTCTTTCTTTCAGTTTTTTAGGATAAAAAAGAAGGAAAGAGAAAGAATCAAAAAAGATTCATCCGCAACGAAACTCAGGTTCACGCTGAATTAATAGAGGGAGAACAAAAATGTAAAGTAAATAATAAAAGTCGCGGACAACAAACGCATACAGGATACTTAAATGAAATACTATAACTAATGGATAGTTAGAAATCATCGTATTACTTATATTCTCTATTGATTTGATTGCAATGAAATATTTAATAATCGGGTTTCGAGTCAGCAACTTCTTTTTTTCTTCTTCGTTTCGAAAATAGAAGAGTTAGGTGAATAAAAAAAAAAGGGGGTTTATGGCCAAGGGTAAAAATGTCAGAGTAAAGGTTATTTTGGAATGTAACAGTTGTGTCCGAAACGATATTAATAAGGAATCGCGGGGCATTTCCAGATATATTACTCAAAAGAATCGACACAATACGCCTAGTCGATTGGAATTGAGAAAATTTTGTCCCTATTGTTACAAGCATACGATTCATGGGGAGATAAAGAAATAGAGAAAATGTAACGCGTTTGTAACCCCTCCAAGGAACAGCAATAAATTACATAATAATAAAATATTAATATAAAAATTTAATAATAAATTATAAAAATAAAACAACCCAATCCTATTTCATCCTATTTTGGTAGGATCGCAAATGAAATTCGAATTAAGAAATACGATTTAAAAGATAAGGAATAAACCATGGATAAATCCAAGCGACTTTTTCTTAAATCCAAGCGATCTTTTCGTAGGCGTTTGCCCCCAATTGGATCGGGGGATCGAATTGATTATAGAAACATGAGTTTAATTAGTCGATTTATTAGTGAACAAGGAAAAATATTATCTAGACGAGTGAATAGATTGACTTTGAAACAACAACGATTAATTACTATTGCTATAAAGCAAGCTCGTATTTTATCTTTGTTACCCTTTCTTAATAACGAGAAACAATTTGAGAGAACTGAATCGACTCCTAGAACCACGGGTCCTCGAATTAGAAATAAATAGATAGGCTATTCCTCAATTGCACTTGAATCAAAATTTCAATATGAACCCCAACTCAGATTTATATTTTGTTCGAAAAATTGGAGAACCCCGATTGGATTGTCACATCATAAGAAAAAATGGCTTCTTTTTTTAATGTGTTGATTCATTTTTACTATATTTCTCTTATTTATATTAATTTCTACTCTACCTTCCCGGAGCTCATTCTCCGGGGCCCCACTTAAATCATTACGGTGGATTCCTTCTAATCTTCTTATTTAAGGATCTGATTGGAAATCATGTAAAGACAATTTGTATTTGATATGGCTATTTGTGCAAGTATTTTACGATTAAGAAGCAACTGTCTCTTATACAGATCATGTATGGATCTGCTATAACTATAGGATACCCCAATCTCACGAATTGCTGCATTTATCCGAGTAATCCACAAACGACGAAAATTTCTCTTTTGCCTGCCCCTATCCCGATGAGCAGAACTCAAGGCTCTCATTTTCTGTTGAATAGTATTTCGAGTAAGTCGTGAATGAGTCCCTCGAAAGGTTGATGCAAATAAACGAATTTTTATTCTACGTCTCCGAGCTATATACCCTCGTCTAATTCTGGTCATTGAATCAAATTAAACTTTGATGAATAACTAATTGATTTATTTTCTTTCAGTTATTCTTTTTCCCTTTCCTGGTCTATTAATAACAAAACGGATTCTTCCAATGTATAAAAAAAAAATTCCAATGGCTTTTGCTACTATGACCTTCCCAACCACCATTTTTCCAGGCATTTAACCTCGAAATAAGAAATTGTATTGATACTAGGTATCAACAAAAAAAATACTAAATTGTAACTCAAGTTGAGTATAGTATAAAGTATCAATAAATAGTAAAGGTAAATGGATAAATAAATAGTGGGTTCCATCGTTTCTATGGCTACTTCTTAAACGGTGAGGTCCTCTCTATACACCGGAGCCCCTTCCACCATTAATCAATGTTATTAGTAACTTGTACAGTTCACATTCTTTGACTCTACCCATGAATTGTACAGTAATAAGTCTTTTCACAATGAGATCTACCCATACAGTAACGGTATTTAATTACAAAGGTTGGCTAGGTAGCTGACCCTGTATAGTCCGTTCTTGCAAGAGTAGGAGCCTAATTCTTTTGCTTCTTAAATATGATTTCCCCCGCTTAATGGATAACCATTTGCTACCACTGGGGAATTGCTTTTCATCTCCAATTGAGGTGATTGGATTTGCACCAATAGAAACCATAAATTTGATACGCAATGGAGGTTTTTTTCTATATTGATTGGAATTCTTCTATCCTATCCTATTCATTGGTACTGGTCATTGATACTGGAAAAAATTGTACTTTATTTTATTTTGTTCCGGCTCATGATCTGAACGGGTCGCACATACACCCGAGTACATGTTCCTCGACGCTGAGGACATCCCCGAAGAGCGGGGGATTTTGTTACATTTTTTATTGGCTGTCTTGTGTTTCTAATAAGTTGTTTAATAGTTGGCATACTTAATGGTATAGAAAATGGGCTGGTTTAGATCAATCCTAACCAGATGATTATGAATTCTTTCTATTTTCTTTTTTTTTTTTTTACTTTACGCAGATAAAATATTCAATTTAGATTCATCCAAATTATGGTTCGAAATGGATGGAATCGCAGATTTACGTGAAATCCCCGGCATTTTCGATCGCTACCAGATCAACAATTCCATGAGCTTGGGCTTCTGTTGCTGACATAAAAACGTCCCTTTCCATGTCTTCGGATACAACCCATAAGGGGTTACCCGTTCTTTGTACATAAACCCTTGTGAGGGTTTCGCGTAGTTTCAGAAGTTCTTCCGCTTCTAGGACAAATTCTCCTGTTTGTGCCTCATAAAAAGAACTCGCAGGTTGATGGATCATTACCCTGATGATATAACATAATGAATGTTTCCGCGATCTCGTACGATTGATTGGACTAGGCAAAAAGCAAAAAGATTAAAGAATAACAAGAAAAAATAAGTATATATATATAATTGAACAACCGTACAGGCATTTTTTGTGCATTGCATACGGCTCCACAATGGACTTTTTACGTTCGTTGAGCAAAAAACGAAATAGGATCCATCAGACCCAAATCGTTAAGTGATCCATTTACCACCCTTCTTTTCGTGGGAGTTCAAAAATACTATGATGGTTCCGTTGCTTTCTATATTTATGATTTATCTCATATGTGATTCAGCAATCCCAAAGTTTCTTTTTGATCCGATCAAATAAAAAAAGTAAAAAAAAAAATGATCTTGTTTTTTTTTTTTCATTTGAGTATTCTTTCATATTTCATAACATAAATATTGGAAAGAGGCTTCTGGCGTGAAAAATAAAAGTTTGTGACGCTGAAATGAAGCCCGGATAGATAAGATCAAATCATAAATACCCTTTGTCTCATATTACTCGCCCGATATATAATCCCATGTTCTGAAAAAACAATAATGGTTTGTTCATATCGAACTCGAAGTGCCATGCTATTATTACTTAAATATTATCTTACAAATTCTTATTTATATTAAAATATTAAATATGGCGAAGGCATAGTTTTCTTTTTTCTTTCAAACAAAAAACTCATTGGCGCCGAGCGTGAGGGAATGCTATACGTTTCGTAATTTCTCCTCCGACCAGGATGAAAGATCCCATTGAAGCGGCTAATCCCATGCATATTGTATGCACATCTGGTGGCACAAATTGCATAGTATCATAAATTGCGACTCCGGGTATTACCCACCCGCCGGGGGAGTTTATAAACAAATAAAGATCTCTGGTCTCATCCTCTATACTGAGATATACCATCAGGCCAATAAGTTGGTTTGAGATCTCGCTATCAACTTCTTGACCTAAAAAAAGTAATCTTTCTCGATGAAGTCGGTTGATTAGGACAAAATTTTATCCCTTAGGAACCGTACACGCGCCTTTGGATGCATACGGTTCAAAAAAAAAGAATCAATGTATTGTATTGATTCTACCCTCCTTTACTTTTTTTATAGTAGGACTTTTCTACCTCCTAATGAAGGGGCTTTTTCTTCGATTTTTTTTTAAGAAAGATTTTTTTTGCTCGAATCTTTTTAAAAAATAAAAGAATCCACTAAACTTATCGAATTAACCTCTCATTGATGTATTGTTTCATCGAAATCGAATCCAAATTACGATGTAATTTTCTTGTTCCTGAATGGGCCTCCTCAATTATTTTAGGTTTATGTTCTACTCCGGGTAAATATCTGCCCGATTTCAATTTGCACATATAGGACAAATGCTCCCAATACCACTTTTACTTTTTTCAATTCATTTCGTGCCTTTCTTACAACAAATACGCGATGTAGTCATAATATTATTTCATTGATTGGCAGTTTGAGATCGCCCATATGCTATCAAGTAATCACTTATGATACAAGTGGTAATCATACATATATTACCAATTGGGTATTTTCTGAACGGAGCCTGGATACTTCATTTTATTGGATTGGTCCAACCAAGCCAACCATAAATTTTGATAATTGATAATATTAATATTGATTTCGACCCCCTCAAAAATGGATCTAATTGCATTTCACGCTCCAAATTATTGATGGTTCAAACAATCTTTTTTGGGCGAAACAGAGGGTATCTCGATCGGGGGAGAGAACGGGGAAATCCCATATGACCCAATATGTCTGACAAGTCGCACTATACGTCAACCCAAATTGCATCTTCCTCTCCAGGACTCCGAAAAGGTACTTTTGGAACACCAATAGGCATCAACTGAAAGAAAGGGGGTTAAGTACTATATTTTACTTTGATGTGGAAACGTAATATTTTTATCCCTGGATATTACCAAATAGTAAGACGAAATTAATAAGGGAAAATTATTACAAATGGGTCGGGCTCTTCGAATGATGAACAAGTATCTACGCATTCGCTCATAGAAAATGGGACCAATCCCCCATTGCGTATTGGTACTTATCGGGTATAGAATAGATCTGCTTATCTTTGTTCCTATGAACAGAATTGTTCCATTATTCCCAACGAAAGAAATGGAATTCAATATTCAATAATATGAACCCTTGTTCCAAAATAATCCACTGAAAGGGAGAGGTCCATAGCATAGTCTTTTTCCAATGCGATAAAGTTACATAGTGTCTATTTTTCTTTGATAAAGGGGTATTTCCATGGGTTTGCCTTGGTATCGTGTTCATACCGTCGTATTGAATGATCCCGGTCGGTTGATTTCTGTACATATAATGCATACAGCTCTCGTTGCTGGTTGGGCCGGTTCAATGGCTCTATATGAATTAGCCGTTTTTGATCCCTCTGACCCCGTTCTTGATCCAATGTGGAGACAGGGTATGTTCGTTATACCCTTCATGACTCGTTTAGGAATAACCAATTCGTGGGGCGGCTGGAGTATCACAGGAGGGACTATAACGAATCCGGGTATTTGGAGTTACGAGGGTGTGGCCGGGGCACATATTGTGTTTTCTGGTTTGTGCTTCTTGGCGGCTATCTGGCATTGGGTATATTGGGATCTAGAAATATTCTGTGATGAACGTACAGGAAAACCTTCTTTGGATTTGCCCAAGATCTTTGGAATTCATTTATTTCTTTCAGGATTAGCTTGCTTTGGGTTTGGTGCATTTCATGTAACAGGCTTGTATGGTCCTGGAATATGGGTATCTGATCCTTATGGACTAACCGGAAAAGTCCAATCTGTAAATCCTGCGTGGGGGGTAGAGGGTTTTGATCCTTTTGTTCCGGGAGGAATAGCCTCTCATCATATTGCAGCAGGTACATTGGGCATATTAGCGGGCCTATTCCATCTTAGTGTCCGCCCCCCCCAACGCCTATACAAAGGATTACGTATGGGTAATATTGAAACTGTCCTTTCCAGTAGTATCGCTGCTGTCTTTTTTGCAGCTTTTGTTGTTGCTGGAACGATGTGGTATGGCTCCGCAACTACCCCAATCGAATTATTTGGTCCCACTCGTTATCAATGGGATCAAGGATACTTCCAGCAAGAAATATATCGAAGGGTTGGTGCCGGACTAGATGAAAATCAGAGTTTATCAGAAGCTTGGTCTAAAATTCCAGAAAAATTAGCTTTTTATGATTACATTGGCAATAATCCAGCAAAAGGAGGTTTATTTAGAGCGGGCTCGATGGACAATGGGGATGGAATAGCGGTTGGATGGTTAGGACATCCTATCTTTAGAGATAAAGAAGGGCGTGAGCTTTTTGTACGCCGTATGCCTACTTTTTTTGAAACATTTCCAGTAGTTTTGGTAGACGGAGACGGAATTGTAAGAGCCGATGTTCCCTTTAGAAGGGCGGAATCTAAGTATAGTGTCGAACAAGTAGGAGTAACTGTTGAGTTCTATGGCGGCGAACTCGATGGAGTCAGTTATAGTGATCCTGCTACTGTGAAAAAATATGCTAGACGTGCTCAATTGGGTGAAATTTTTGAATTAGATCGTGCTACTTTGAAATCGGATGGTGTTTTTCGTAGCAGCCCAAGGGGTTGGTTCACTTTTGGACATGCTTCGTTTGCTTTGCTCTTCTTTTTCGGACACATTTGGCATGGTGCTAGAACCTTGTTCAGAGATGTTTTTGCTGGTATTGACCCAGATTTGGATGCTCAAGTGGAATTTGGAGCATTCCAAAAACTTGGAGATCCAACTACAAGGAGACAAGTCGTCTGATACAATACTGCTCTTGTATCTTTTGCCTCTATTATATTTTTATTATTTAACTTTGACATAGAGTACCAGAGAAATGTTGATTTGAATCACCGCCCTTTCTTTGACTTTTGACTCTTGTCCTTTCTTAATCTGGGAGATGATCCCAAATGAACAGGTGTGGAAGCTATAATTGTAAACCACGATCAATTTATGGAAGCATTGGTTTATACATTCCTCTTAGTCTCGACTCTAGGAATAATTTTTTTCGCTATATTTTTTCGAGAGCCGCCTAAGGTTCCGACTAAAAAGGCGAAATGATTTTTCATTATCTTACATTATCTTTATCTAAATGGAAGTAAAGTAATGAGCCTCCCATATTGGGAGGCTCATTACTTTACTTCCATTTAGTCCCCGTGTTCCTCGAATGGATCTCGTAGTTGTTGAGAGGGTTGCCCAAAAGCGGTATATAAGGCGTACCCGGTAAAACTTACAAGTAAACCAGATATAAAGATGGCAACTAAGGTTGCTGTTTCCATTATTATCAAATTTCAAAACTATAACGGATCTATGATAAGATCCTTTATTTACAACGGAATAGTATACAAAGTCAACCGATCTCAACCAATGCAATAGGATTTATGGCTACACAAACCGTTGAGGATAGTTCTAGATCTGGTCCAAGACGAACTAATGCAGGGAGTTTATTGAAACCATTGAATTCAGAATACGGGAAAGTGGCTCCTGGGTGGGGAACTACCCCTTTGATGGGGGTCGCAATGGCTCTATTTGCGGTATTCCTATCTATTATTTTGGAGATTTATAATTCTTCCGTTTTACTAGATGGAATTTCAATGAATTAGGTCCATAAAAATCATGAAGTCCTGGCTTTTCAATCCAAAATGAATTACTTAGGACTCTCATTTCTAGTCTATTCTGGCAGTTCGACCGTGAAATTCTTTTGTTTCTGTATTTCCGGAATATGAGTGTGTGACTTGTTATAATTGATCCTATTGATAGTACAGAGAATGGGTCTGTCATCTTGAGAGAGATGAGTTCTGCTTCGTCGGATATTCATTTTTTTTATCTGGAGCACGGAATATATGGAATAGATCGAGAAATATTTGAACTATGATTCATACCTACTATTTATACCTCGCGACTGGATTCAAAAAAATGTAAAAGATTGATTTTATCATTATAAATCAAAAGGGTTTTCTTCCTTAAAAATTGGGTTTCTGTTTATTTGTTTATTTTGACCAATGGACAAATAAAATTCCGAATTTTTAGTCATTAAATCTATTAATTGATAATTGAATACGTGGTGATGATCAAACGGTTCTTACTCAGAGAACCTTTGGGCTTAGCTTGGGGGCTTTATTCAACATCGTGGTTCTAGTATGAATCTGAGGTTTCGATTGATTCATAGGG